CGAAAAAAGTCACAATTTGTCTCTCCCGCCGGGCGTGTGTGCCTACCAACCCAACAAGTTGTTTCAGTTGTTGAAAGGATTCCGTTGAAAAGTGAAGAAGGACAAACAAGCAATAAAAAATTCGAGACGAAACTGCTGGTGGGTAATCTAAACAAATGACGAGGGATTCTTCGAGAAGTTAACAATTAGTCCTCATATTGAATGATTATGAATTATTCAAGGAATAATGGGTTTGAAACATACACGAGGAAGGTTCTGGGAGCAATATCAGTAGTGAATCTCTTATGAACCAGGAGCCGTGTGAAGTGAGAATTTCATGCACGGTTCTGAATGAGCGGAAAGATAGAAAATCTTCTTTTCGACTCTGACTCTCCTACACCAGTCGTTGCTTCTTTCTCTGTTACCTCTAAAGTAGCAGCTCCAGCTTTATTTACGCGACTCTTCGGCCTAATTTTCCCACATCTACCTAATGAGTGGCATATCGTGGTAGGATTATTGGCCACTTCTAGCATGATATTAGGAAATCTAGTTGCCGTTACTCAAATAAGCATGAAACGTATGCTAGCTTATCCCTCTATAAGCCAAATTGGATATATTATGATTGGAGTACTTGCTGCAGACCCGGAGAACGGTTATGCAAGTATGACAACTTATACGTTTATTTATATATTCATGAATCTGGGAACTTTTGCTCGTATCACCCCATTTGGTTTACGAACCGGAACTGATAATATTAGGGATTACGCGGGATTATACATGAAGGATCCTGTTCTAACATTCTCTCCGGTTTTACGTTCACCATCCCTAGGGGGTATCCCTCCACCATCCGGTTTTTTCGGTAAACTCTATCTCCTTTGGCATGGATGGAAGGCTGGTTCGTACCCATCAGTTCTGGTAGCGCTCGTCACAAGTGTCATCTCTATCTACTATTATCTCAAAATAATTAAATTAATGTTCACTGGGAAGAATGGGAGGAGCGATGCATCCACAACTTATATACAAAATTCATTAGTTTCTCCATCAATTTCAATTTCAAAAAGTTCTATTGAAATAGCTATGATCATTCGTGCACTAGCATCAATCCTATCGGGTATATTAATAGATCCCATTATCGGGATCACACGGAATACTTTATTCTAGACTCACTTCAAATTGTGACGCGAACTTTTTTTTTCAAACGACTTTTATCAAATATCAAAAGCCGGTTCTGCTTCTGCTGTCCCAACTAGTCTGTCTCTACAACTTACGAAATAGTTATATCTTCCTCGGTAATTGATCCTGACATTCTCCTATCTAGCTTGTATCTGCCTCTTCGCACCCGGAATCACTTGCTAGGAAAATGATCACTCGTCTATTCCGGGGGAGATATAAGTATTTCCGCGCGATGCGCAGCTGGGGTTGGGCAGTGACAACCCATGCTGCTATATCCAAGTATTTAGGCGGAAGGAGAATGCCTCTCTTTCTTGTATCTT